TTTGTCATCAAGATATGATGGTAACATAGGTCACACCCTAGTTGAATTCAACTAATTAAAAAATAAAGTATGGCCGGATTTTTCATCATATGATATGTTCATTCCCTTCATATTGAAGGGGTTTATAGCTACTTAATTTGAAGAAAAAACCTTACGTCTCATATCTTTTTAAATTTTCAACGATACATTTTATTTTGAATTACACTAAGAAAGAGCACTTCTTTCCTATATCCTTATTCTTTATCCATTCAAATTAAACTTAAAAAAATGGGGTAGCCAAATTATTAGGATCTCTTTATTCTAAACAAGAGGAGGGTTATTACATTCAATTAATGGGATTAAGTCTCTTAAGACAAGACTGGGTTTGGGTAAACTAAAAAATTAGGAGCAAGCGCCTAATCTGGACTTGTTTGTCTTTGTCCCTAGAGAGTATCCTTTCCCCAAAAGGTATCCTTTTTTATTTTTGTTCTGATTCAGCATTCCCAGAGCGTCGTGGGATAGATAGTTCTTAATTAGTAACAGTAACAGGAGGTCTTATTTTAAATATATGTATATCTGTGTATGTCCGAATCTCATTAATAACGAATCAAGTTACATATGTAACGGATCCATAATAAAGACTGTAGTTCAGTCTATCTCATAGGTACGAAAAACCCCTAATTCGTTCATCTTATCTTATTAATAAAATTAGAATCGAAAGAACAAGTACTTAAATATTCTCTTCGATCGGTCTTTTTTATCTATCTCACACAAAAAAATAAAATGGGGGTTTTTTTTGTCAATCCATTTATCTGCTTTAAATCGTTGATGATTCAATTCGAAAAGAAACAGATATTTTAATTTTTTTAATAAAAAGTAAAGTTAAAGTGTTGCATTCATACAATAACATACAATAATAGGTGGGATCTTGCTAAGATTGCTTCAAAAAAATTTTTGCCATCTTTGTATAGAAGAATTTGTATAGAAGAAAAAAGGGTATAGATTAATATGTTTATGTATCGACGGAACCAATGACTATTCATGATTCCATAATTGAATCAATTCCATATGGGTTCCAAATTAGAGGAATTTTTTGTTATGGTAAAACTTCGTTTGAAACGCTGTGGTAGAAAGCAACGTGCGACTTGAAGGACACGATCCGTTGTGGATTTTTATTCTTACATCCGCCATCTTTTCTATGAACGAAGGTGCTCTTGACCCGACATCTGTTCTGTTTTCACTAGAATCCTTTTTTGTTAGGTTGTAATGAATATAGTACATGATGGAGCTCGGGTAGAAAGTATGGATTCATCTTTCAGGGGGCAAGAATCTAGGGTTAATACCAATCAATAAATTGGAACAACTTTGTAAGTATATCATATATATCAATATAGAAATTGAAAGGATCCGATTCAGTCAAGTTTTTAATTCAAAAGTAAAATTTGTTGAAATTGAGAAAAGTCTTTCGATTCAAAGTGTATCACGCGGGAATCGAGCGTTTATATGATTCTTTGATAGAAAGAAATCACAAAAGGGGTATGTTGCTGCCATTTTGTAAGGATTAAGAAGCACCGAAGTAATGTCTAAACCCACTGATTTAAAACAAAAAAGGATCCCAGAACAAGGAAACACCGTTTTTTCAATTGTCTCAATAACTGGATAATAATAAAGATTAAATGAGACAAGCAAGGGGGGGTTAAAGACCATTCAAAAAATGAAATAAATTGCCTAAAGATTTTTTTTCTTTTAAGCTCTTTGAGAATTATCCAACTTGAGTTATGGGTACAAATGATTTTTATTTTTTCAGGAAGGAGGAAGAAAAAAATGAGTTAAATCCCATTCTAATTTATTTTATCAACTCCTTTGCCAGAAATTAGAATTCTATACGTAGACAAAACTCCAAATCATTTTTTCTCGAGCCGTACGAGGAGAAAACTTCCTATACGTTTCTAGGGGGGGTCTTGTTCATTTACTTAGATCTATCCCAATGAGCCGTCTATCGAATCGTTGCAATTGATGTTCGATCCCGAAGAGAAGGAAGAGATCTTCGGAACGTAGGTTTTTATGATCCGATAAAGAATCAAAGTTATTTAAACGTTCCTGCTATTCTATATTTCCTTGAAAAGGGCGCTCAGCCCACAGGAACTGTTCGGTATCTTTTAAAAAAGGCAGAGGTTTTTAAGTAACTTGGTCCTAATCAAACAAAATTAAATTAAGGAAATAAAGAAATAGAAAGGGATAGTAATTCTTATATAAATTTTTGTATTTATATATATACTTTTTTCCTTTTTTGGATTCTACTCATATCTATTTTTCATTGCTTCTATAAAATCTCATGTTCTAGAACGACAAAACTCGAGTTGCTTGATCCTAGAAATATAAAATTCCGGGAGTTCCTTCAATTGGTCGGTTTTCGTTGAATACTAATAAGTAATAACCAAGGAATCCTCCCTTTTTTATTCTAGTTACTTATTATTGATTATTGATTCAATCTGATATTTTTTTCTACTTGGTATTTTTT